AAAAATATCATTTTAATAATGTAAATAGATGCGTTTTGGGGGCTCAAACACCTAGGTCGAGGCTTTCCTGTTTTCCGGGGGGTTTCAGGATAAATAACAGCTTACGAGATTAGGGGGTAGGGGGGTTTTTTCCCCAAAAAAAAAGGGGGTGATCTTATCTCTTTTAGGAGAAAACACTAATCATTTATGCTCTTGATATCAGTTATGCAATGCTTCTGTATAATTCTTAATTCATGCAAGGGCTTCCTCAAATGCAAGAAAATGTTCTACCTTGTCATCTAACCTTCGCGCTGCACTCTGTAATGCCAAGTGAAAAGGAAAAAAAAAAAAATAACCATGCCCGATGGAGTGAACGCTTGGCATGTGGGATAACATCGTTAATATGAACTCCACCAATAACTTATGCCAGGGCCAGTGAAAGTGTGGGGAAATAGTGCAGGTATTGGCCTTGAGATGTAGAGCCAAATGCCAGGAATAATTCACTGTGTGAAACCCCCACGATCAGTTGTCCCTCACTATCATTAAACGACCGTACCTCTTTAAAAGTAATGTCATCCCTGTCCATATTGATCTAAAAATGAGATCGGTTTACAAAGCCTATACGGTTGTTTAGATTCATTTGTTTTTCTTCTTATATTTTTGGTTTATGGACTTAATCAGTTTTATAACTCTTCAATTTTTGTATAACATATTTGGGAAATATTGATTAGGTGAACAGTCAGTAAACTCACCCTCGTGTATTTTGGTCTATTTACGATTTTAAGTGATGTATGAATGCTTACTAGAAAAATATGGTTATTATACATATCTTGTCCTAAAGAATGAATATATATGGTCTAGATAATAATATGTTGTAAGTACATATATGTATATAAACACCAAAGAGTAGTTAAATTTCTAGAATCCTAGCTTTGGGAGCTAGAGGTGGGAGTTAGAATCTCCTCTCTTTGAGCAGTAGGGGGGACTTTAACCTCCGGCCGCCGATTTACAAGACCGGTGCTCTGGCGCTGAGCTACTAATGCAAGCTGTTTGTAGAAGTTTGTTTTCTAATCAGCCAACCATGGGGAATAAGCCTAAAAAGATAGAAAAGTAAATTACGGACGCAACTTGGCCGATGATAATGTAGGGGTGTTCTACCGGTATACCCCCAATCCAGGTGAGAATAAGTACGTCTGCTACTAGGGTCCAAAAAATGAGTTGGGAGAAAGGCCGGAAGGTCAGTGCACGTTGTTTGGACGTGTGAAGGAAGGGGACAACTAGTAGAACGAGAATTGAGGCGAGAAGTGCTAGTACGCCCCCCAGTTTGTCTGGGATGGATCGAAGAATGGCGTACGCAAATAGAAAATACCACTCAGGCTTAATGTGCGGCGGAGTGACGAGGGGGTTTGCAGGCGTGAAGTTGTCGGGGTCCCCCAGGTAGTTCGGAGAAAATAAGGCCAAAGAGGCGAGGGCTAAGAGCATAAGAGCAAACCCCAGGAGGTCCTTGTAAGAAAAGTAGGGGTGGAAGGGGATTTTGTCAGCGTCCGAATTTAAACCTGCTGGGTTATTAGAGCCGGTTTCGTGGAGAAATAGTAGGTGAAGAAGAGTTGCAGCTAGAATTACGAAGGGGAAAAGAAAATGAAAGGCAAAAAATCGTGTTAGGGTTGCATTATCAACTGAGAAGCCTCCCCAGATTCACTGAACGAGGGTTCCGCCTACATAAGGCACAGCAGAAAGAAGATTCGTAATGACAGTAGCGCCCCAGAAAGACATTTGGCCTCAGGGCAAGACATATCCCACGAAGGCAGTTATCATCACAAGTAGCAGAAGCACAACGCCAATGGCTCAGGTTTCCTTGTACAAGTAGGAGCCATAGTACAAGCCTCGTCCGATGTGTAAGTAGATACAGATAAAAAAGAAGGAAGCGCCATTGGCGTGTATGTTACGAATAAGTCAGCCAAAGTTAACATCCCGGCAGATGTGGTTAACTGAAGAGAAGGCTGTGGCAATATCAGAGGTGTAGTGTATAGCAAGGAAAAGCCCCGTGGCGATTTGGGCAATTAAGCAGAGGCCCAATAGGGAGCCAAAATTCCATCAGGCAGAGATATTAGAGGGTGCGGGGAGGTCTACTAAGGCGTGGTTTGCAATTTTAAGAAGGGGGTGTGTTTTTCGCAGGCTGGTCATTAAGGTTTCTTGTAGTTGAATAACAACGGTGGTTTTTCAAGCCATTAGTCCTGGTTAAAATCCTGGCAGGAATGATGCTTTACGTAATGTACACTTTTATGACGGGTCTGGTAGTAGGTTCAGTTGTGGTCGCTTCTAACCCGTCCCCTTATTTTGGGGCGCTAGGTTTAGTTGTTGTGTCTGGTATGGGGTGTGGAATTTTGGTAGGTCATGGGGCCCCCTTTTTATCTCTGGTATTGTTTCTGATTTACCTCGGAGGGATGCTGGTTGTATTTGCTTACTCAGCTGCTCTTGCAGCTGAGCCTTACCCAGAGACCCTGGGAAGCCGGGTGGTTCTTGTGAATGCGGGGGGGTACTTGGTGGCAATTTTAGGTGCGGCAGGGTTAGTGTGGGGCGGTTGGTTTGGGGGGCTTTGGTTTACCTCCGATGAAGCAGCTGAGTTCTGCCTAACACGGGCGGACATGGGGGGGGTGGCATTAATATATTCGTCTGGGGGTGGAATGCTGGTGTTGGGGGGAGGCGTTTTACTACTAGCGTTGTTTGTCGTGCTAGAGGTGTGTCGGGGGATGAGCCGGGGTACTCTTCGAGCAGTCTAGGCCGCTAGCAAGAGAAGGGCAATCAGGAAAGTAAGAAAAAAGAGGGCAAGAAAGGTCTTAACTATACCCTGCTGAGCGTTACTCGTTGTTGTAATCAAAGGGAGGTTCGTAGCATAAACTGCCTTCGGTCCTACTTTATCCAGTCAGGCCTGGTCCACCATTTGGGTAGCAATAAATTGCCCTAAGAAAAGGTTTAGTTGGGAGGGAAGGCGGTGCATAATAGGTGGATAAAACCCCAGCATGTTCGAAAAATTGTGGGTTAAGAGTTTAGGGGTGGGCTTAAACTGCTTGTTTGTAAGACTGGCGAGCTCGAGGGCGATTAAAAGGCCTAGAATTGTTACAATAAGGGCAGCTAGTTTGAGAGAGGGGTGTATTGTTATAACAGGGGTTTTAGGGAGAACAATATTCGAGGTAATTAGTAGCCCTGCGATGATGCTCCCTCACGCAAGGCGCTTGATGGGATTAACCACGGCTGTGTTATTTTCATTGATGGGGGAGAACGAGTTGAAGCGGGGGTGGCCTATGGAAACAAAAAAGACAACTCGTAAGCTGTAAATCGCAGTAAAAGAGGTGGCAAGAAGTGTTAGTGCGAGGGCTCAGGCGTTTAGGTGAGATGTGTTTAAAGCTTCAATGATTGCATCTTTAGAAAAAAAACCGGCCATAAAAGGGGTGCCTGTGAGAGCGAGGCTGCCGAGCGTTAAGCAAGAAGAAGTAAAAGGGGTGAGGTGGTGCATACCCCCTATTTTTCGGATGTCTTGCTCATCATTTAGGCTATGGATAATGGAACCGGAGCAGAGAAAAAGCATTGCTTTGAAGAAAGCGTGGGTGCAAATGTGTAAAAAGGCCAGTTGTGGTTGATTAAGCCCAATTGTGACTATCATTAGGCCAAGCTGACTTGATGTTGAAAAAGCTACAATCTTCTTGATGTCATTTTGTGTCAAGGCGCAGGTTGCTGTAAAGAGGGTTGTTAATGCCCCCAAGCATAGACATGTTGTTAGAATAAAGGGGTTGTTTTCTATTAAGGGTCCTGCACGAACAAGTAAGAAAATACCAGCAACAACTATAGTGCTAGAATGCAGTAGGGCAGACACCGGCGTAGGGCCTTCTATGGCCGACGGGAGCCATGGATGGAGTCCAAATTGGGCGGATTTACCAGTGGCGGCAAGAACTAACCCTAAAAGAGGGGGAGTCAGGTCCAGGCTTTGCGCGGAGACGAAAATTTGCTGTATCTCTCAGGAATTAAGGGTGGTGGCTATTCAGGCTATGGCAAAAATTAGGCCAATGTCTCCTACTCGATTATAAAGTACTGCTTGGAGGGCTGCAGTGTTTGCGTCTGCTCGCCCGTATCATCAGCCAATTAATAAGAAAGACATAATTCCGACGCCTTCTCAGCCAATAAAAATTTGAAATATGTTATTAGCAGTAACCAGAACGATTATAGCAATCAAGAAGACGAGAAGGTACTTGAAAAACCGGTTTATGTAAGGGTCTGAGTGTATATATCATGATGCAAACTCCAAAATTGACCAAGAGACGTATAGGGCGATAGGGGTAAAAATTACCGAGTAAAAGTCAAACTTAAAGCTTATATTAACATCAAAAATGATGGTGTTTATTCAGCTAAAGTTAGTAATGACTGCCTCTGTCCCTTCATTTAAAAAGAGGAATAGTGGTAAAAGGCTCACAAAAAAAGCAAGTTTGATGGCTGTTTTAGCTTGAAGGACGGCCCAAGTTGTGGTTTTGGGGGTGGGAGAGAGGGTTGTAAGGACAGGGTAGATAAGGATAGTAAAAATAAGGAATAGCGTGGTTGTTATGATTAAAGGGGTGGACTGCATAGCTTTTACTTGGATTTGCACCAAGAGTTTTTGGCTCCTAAGACCAATGGATGAGCTGTTATCCTTCAAAAGCATGGCGAGAGAGCTTCGGAATCCAACCGAGGGCACGAGGGTTAGCAGTCTTTGTTGCTTGCAAGCCTTTCTCGGTGGATAAGAGGACTCTAACCTCTGTCTTTAAAATCACAATCTAATGTTTTAGTTAAACTATATCTACAGGCTGTTCAGCCTCAGACTAGGGTAGGGTTCAAGATTAGTAAGAGGAGGGGGAGAAGGTGGAGGGCCAGAAGAAGGTGTTCTCGTGTATGAGAGGGGTTAAGGGCAAGGATGTGCTGGGGCACAGGCCCTCGTTGTGTCATTAAGAATATATAGAGGGAATAGCCGGCTGTGATGAGAGTGCCTCCCCCTGTTAACACAATTGTTATTCAAGACCAGTTAAAAAGGGAGGTAATGATCATTAGTTCCCCCATGAGATTTGGGAGGGGGGGGAGGGCGAGATTTGCTAAAGTTGCAATAAACCATCAAGAGGTCATGAGGGGCAGCAGCATTTGTATGCCTCGCGCAAGCATTATCGTCCGAGTGTGTGTGCGTTCATAGTTTGTGTTAGCCAGACAAAAAAGGGCGGAGGAAGTAAGACCGTGTGCAATCATGAGAATTAAGGCTCCCGTAAAACCTCACGGGGTTTGAATAAGAATGCCCCCGGCTACAAGCCCCATGTGCCCGACAGAGGAGTAAGCAATCAGTGATTTAAGGTCCGTTTGGCGCAAGCAAACTGAGCCCGTCATGATAACCCCCCAGAGGGCAAGAATGATAAAGGGGTAACTAAGCTCCTTGGTTAAAGGCTCTAGAACAACCATTATGCGTATTATCCCATAGCCGCCTAATTTAAGAAGAACAGCAGCAAGGATTATGGAGCCTGCAATGGGAGCTTCCACATGAGCCTTGGGGAGTCAAAGGTGTATGCCATAAAGTGGCATTTTAACGAGAAAGGCTAGTAAGCAGCCCGCCCACCAAAGTTTATCGGCGACAGAAATTAGGGGGAAGGCGGCTGCATAAGGAAGGGGGAGTAAAGATAAGCTGCCTGTTGTATTCTGTAAAATTAAGAGGGCTACTAGTAGGGGGAGGGAGGCCGCCAATGTGTAAAATAAAAAGTATGTGCCCGCATTCAGGCGTTCTCCCTGGCTACCTCAGCGTGTGATAAGGATAAGTGTGGGGATAAGAGTGGCTTCAAACATCACATAAAACAGCAGAACCTCTGTGGCTGAAAAGGCGATGATCAAAAAAATCTGGAGGGAGGTTAGGAGCATGAGATACATGCGTTGGCGATTAACAGGCTCAGCAGAGGTGTGGTTCTGACTAGCTAGGATCATAAGAGGGAGAAGTCAGCAGGTGAGTACTAAAAGGGGGGTAGAAAGAGGGTCTAGGGCTATAAAGTTACTGAGTAACCATCAGCCGGTTTCGCCAGGGCTGCTTAGTCATAAGAGGCTGAAGATTGCAATAATGAGGCTGTGCGCAAGGGCCGAAGGCCAGATGTGCTTGGATGGAGCAAGCCAAGTGGTGGGGATGAGCATTATTGTTGGGATAAGAATCTTTAGCATTGTAGGAGGTTAAAGTTTTGAAGGCGGTCAGTACCGTGGGTCCGGGCTGTAGCAACTAATAGTGCAAGGCCTGCACTCGCCTCACATGCAGAAAAAGCAAGGAGGAGTATAGGAGAGGCGGAGAAGCTTGTTGTGTTGAGCTCGAGGGTCCATAGTGAAAGGGCAAGAAAAAGAGAGAGCATTATCCCCTCCAGGCACAGTAGTGCAGATAATAGATGTGCTCGGTGAAAAGCTAGGCCCGCGAGGCCAAGCAAAAAAGCTGTTGAGAAGGCAAAATGTGTGGGGGTCATCAGGTAGTTGTGGACTCTAACCACGGGCTTTTGAGCCGAAATCAAATATTTTAATTAAACTAACCACCTATTCAGCCCATTCGAGGCCTCCTTGCAGCCATTCGTAAATGAGCCCAAGTGTTAAAAGGAGAAGGAGAAGGGCCGCTCAGAAGAAAGAAAAAAGGGGGTGTGGGAGCTGGTCCCCCCAGGGGAGAGGTAGGAGTAGTGCAATTTCCAGATCAAACAAAAGAAAAAGGATGGCAACCAAAAAGAAACGTATAGAAAAGGGGAGGCGGGCAGAGCCCAGAGGGTCAAAGCCGCACTCGTAAGGTGATACCTTCTCCTGGTCCGGGGAGATGAGGGGGAGCCAGAATGAAACGATTGCTAAAATTGTTGAAAGAGCAATGGCAATAAGCATAACTGTGGTAACTAAATTCATTATCTTTCCTTGGATTTTAACCAAGGCCTAGGGATTGGAAGTCCCGCATACTTACTTTGTACTAGAAAGATATGAGCCTCATCAGTAAATGGAGATGTAAAGGAACAGTCATACTACATCAACGAAATGTCAGTACCACGCTGCTGCTTCAAAGCCAAAGTGATGCTCCACTGTAAAGTGGTAGTTAACTTGGCGGAGGAGACAAATAGCGAGGAATGTGGTGCCAATAATCACGTGTAGGCCATGAAAGCCTGTAGCAACAAAGAAAGTTGAGCCATAAACCCCGTCTGCAATGGTAAAGGGGGCTTCGTAGTACTCTAAAGCTTGCAGGAAAGTAAAGTACCCGCCCAGAAGAATTGTTAGTGCAAGGCTCTGAATAGTTTGTTTGCGTTCGCCTTCCATAATGCTGTGGTGCGCTCAGGTCACAGTAACACCAGAGGCCAGAAGTACAGCTGTGTTCAGGAGAGGGACAGCAAAGGGGTCAAGGGCGGTGATACCTGTCGGGGGTCAGCAGCCTCCAATTTCGGGGGTTGGAGCCAGGCTCGCATGGAAAAAGGCCCAGAAAAAGCCAAGGAAGAAAAAGACCTCCGAAGTGATAAAAAGAATTATGCCATAACGAAGGCCCTTCTGTACAGGGGGTGTGTGATGGCCCTGATAGGTGCCTTCTCGAATGATGTCTCGTCATCATTGGTATATGGTGAGGAGAAGTAAAATAGTGCCTAATCCTATTAGGGTTATTGTGTTATAGTGGAATCATACGGCGAGGCCAGATGTTATTAAAAGTGCGGCAACAGCCCCTGTGAGGGGCCATGGGCTGGGGTCTACTATATGGAATGCATGTGCTTGGTGGGCCATTAAACGTTTTCCTGAAGATAAAGGCTTATTAAGAGTACAAAGACATATGCTTGAATTATAGCAACTGCGACTTCTAAAATAGTAAGTAAGAAAAGAACAATAGCGGTTAAAACAGCTACAGCGGGTATTAAGGGAAGAAGAACAAAAGCAGCTGTGGCAATTAGTTGCATCAAAAGGTGGCCAGCTGTGAGGTTTGCAGTAAGCCGAACTCCAAGCGCAAGGGGTCGAATGAAGAGGCTAATTGTTTCGATAATGATAAGGACGGGGATAAGAGGGCCGGGGGTGCCTTCTGGTAAAAGGTGGCCGAGGGCAGCTGTTGGTTGGTTTCGCATACCAATTAACACAGTGGCGAGCCATAGAGGCACAGCAAGTCCTATATTTAAAGAAAGTTGTGTAGCGGGGGTGAAAGTATAAGGTAGGAGGCCTAGTATATTAAGAGAGATAAGAAACACTATTAAGGAGGTTAGGATAAGGGCTCAGCTGTGCCCGCCTTTGTTAATAGGCATGAGTAGTTGGGATGTAAAACGGTTGATGAATCAGCCTTGAAGTGTAAGCAGTCGGTTATTTAGTCAACGAGAGGCGGGAGATGGGAGAAGAAGTCAAGGGAGTAGAAAAGCAAGGGCTATTAAGGGAACGCCAAGATAGGAGGGGCTTATAAACTGGTCAAAAAAGCTTGTTATCATGGTCAGGTTCAAGAGTCTGTTTTAGGTGTTTGGGTGTTTTGATGTGAAGGTTCATTGGGGAAAGTATGGTTTAATGTTTTAGGCATTACAATTGTAAGGAGCACAAGTCATGAGAAGACGAGAATGGCAAACCATGGGGAGGGGTTTAACTGGGGCATGTCACGAGGGGTGGTTGGAAGGCACCAATCTTCAGCTTAAAAGGCTGACGCTGTTGTCCAGTTTAGCTTCCTAGTGAGGCGTCTTCAAGCATTAGGGTTGATCAGTCTTGGAAATATTTTAGGGGGACAGCTTCCACTACGATAGGTATAAAGCTGTGGTTTGCTCCACAGATCTCTGAGCATTGGCCATAAAAAACACCGGGGCGAGAGGCGATAAAAGCTGTTTGGTTTAGTCGGCCTGGGACGGCATCTATTTTGACACCAAGGGAGGGAACTGCCCAGGAGTGAAGGACATCCTCTGCTGTAACTAGTACTCGGACTGGGGCTTCTGTGGGTACAACCATTCGGTGGTCAACCTCTAAGAGTCGAAACTGGCCAGGGGCAAGATCCTGTGTTGGGACCATGTAAGAGTCGAAAGCAATTTCTTGGTAGTCGGTATATTCGTAGCTTCAGTATCATTGGTGCCCAATTGCTTTTACTGTGAGGTGGGGGTTATTAATCTCGTCCATAAGGTAAAGGATGCGCAGGGAAGGAAGGGCAATAAGAATTAAAATAATAGCTGGTAGAATAGTTCAGATAATTTCGATCTCCTGCGAGTCAAGGAGGAATATGTTAGTAAGCTTGGTAGTAACTATGGCTACAATAATGTAAAGTACAAGGGTGCTGATGAGAAAAACAATTATTAAGGCGTGGTCATGAAAATGAAGAAGTTCTTCTATTACAGGTGATGCTGCGTCTTGAAATCCTAGTTGTGAAGGGTGGGCCATTAATAAGATACGTGGGGGTCTAACCCACAATTCTGCCCTGACAAAGCAGTGTAATGTCGTTTTTACTAGTATCTTATCAAGAAAGTGACAGAGTGGTTATGTGGCTGGCTTGAAACCAGTACATGGGGGTTCAATTCCCTCCTTTCTCGTTAGTGGGCAGGTTGTACTTGAACAAAGGCAGGCTCTTCAAAGGTGTGGTAGGGAGGAGGGCAGCCGTGAAGTCACTCAATGTTTGTCGCAGCAAGCTCTACAGAGGATACTACTCGCTTAGCAGCAAATGCTTCTCAAAGAATAAAAAGGAATATAATGACGGCTGTAAGAGAAATTAGGGACCCTAAAGAGGATACTGTGTTCCATAATGTGTAGGCATCCGGGTAGTCCGAGTACCGACGAGGCATCCCAGCTAAGCCCAAGAAGTGTTGTGGGAAGAAAGTTAAGTTAACACCCACAAACATAACCCCAAAGTGAACTTTTGATCATGTGCTGTGTAGAGTGTAGCCCGTAAGAAGAGGAAATCAGTGCACAAAGCCTGCTATAATGGCAAAAACAGCTCCCATAGAGAGAACGTAGTGGAAGTGTGCTACTACATAGTAGGTGTCATGAAGTGTAATGTCTAGAGAGGAGTTTGCCAGCACAATTCCTGTAAGACCTCCTACTGTAAACAGAAAGATAAAGCCGAGAGCCCATAGGAGAGGGGTTTCTCATTTAATGACGCCTCCATGCAGGGTAGCAAGTCAGCTAAAGACTTTTACCCCCGTAGGGATAGCAATAATTATTGTTGCGGAAGTGAAGTATGCTCGGGTATCTACATCCATGCCCACGGTAAACATGTGGTGTGCTCAGACAATAAACCCAAGTAGCCCGATAGCCATTATAGCTCAGACCATGCCCATATAGCCGAAAGGTTCCTTCTTTCCCGCATAGTAGGCAACAATATGGGAAATTATACCGAAGCCTGGTAAAATAAGAATATAAACCTCTGGGTGACCAAAGAATCAAAACAAGTGTTGGTAAAGGATAGGGTCCCCTCCTCCTGCAGGGTCGAAGAAAGTGGTGTTTAGGTTTCGATCTGTTAAAAGCATTGTGATGCCCGCCGCAAGGACTGGCAGCGAAAGCAGAAGTAACACAGCAGTGATCAGGACAGCTCACACGAATAAAGGCGTTTGGTACTGTGAGATCGCAGGAGGCTTCATGTTTACGATGGTAGTAATAAAGTTAATTGCGCCCAGAATGGAAGAAATTCCAGCAAGATGTAAAGAAAAGATCGTTAGGTCGACGGATGCCCCGGCGTGAGCAAGGTTTCCTGCGAGAGGGGGATAAACTGTTCATCCGGTACCTGCCCCAGCTTCAACACCAGAGGATGCTAAAAGAAGCAGGAAAGAGGGAGGCAGAAGTCAAAAGCTTATATTGTTCATTCGAGGGAATGCTATATCAGGGGCCCCGATCATAAGAGGGATGAGTCAGTTTCCAAAGCCTCCAATTATGATTGGTATTACTATAAAGAAGATTATTACAAAGGCGTGAGCAGTTACAATAACATTATAAATCTGGTCGTCCCCTAGAAGGGCCCCAGGTTGGCTCAGTTCAGCCCGAATTAAAAGGCTAAGTGCTGTTCCAACTATGCCAGCTCAGGCACCAAATACAAGATAGAGGGTGCCAATGTCTTTATGGTTGGTCGAAAAGAATCAACGTGTGATTGCCACAGGTAAAATGGCTGAGCGCTTAAGCGGTGGATTGTAGCCCCATAAACAGAGGTTTAAGTCCTCTTTTTACCAAGCCCTGAGGTGTTAACATGTAGGATTGCAAATCTTAAGTAGCGGATTGACGTCTGCCGGGGCTTTCCCCCGCCATTTTGCTCGTCTGGCGGGGGAAAGGTAGGCGGATGCTCGCTGGTTGGGGCACTTAGCTGTTAACTAAGAGTTTGTAGGATCGAGGCCTTCCCGCCTAGTAAGGCTTTATCTTAATTAAAGTGTCTGCTTTGCACGCAGAAGCTGTGGGTTAATGTCCCGCAAGTCTTATCCAGAGGCTGGGAGATTCTCACCCCCATTTAAGGCTTTGAAGGCCCTTGGTTTAGTATTATCCTAAGCCCCCCTAAAGGCTGAGAAGTGCAGACACCGCCGGTGTGAGAGGAAGAAAAAGGAGGGCAGCGAGGGTCGTCAAAGAGAGAGGGAAAGAAAGATGAAAGTGGGGGAGGCGTCAGGGTGTCAACCCCGCGAGGTTGTTAGGGGCTATAGTGAGGGTTATAGCATAAGAGAGGCGTAAGTAAAAGTAAAGGCTTAGAAGTGCAGTTAAGGCTGCAAATGTGGCAATTATAGGGAGATGTTGTTTAGTCAGCTCTTGTAAAATAAGCCATTTCGGTATGAAGCCCGATATAGGAGGGAGGCCCCCAAGAGATAGGAGAAGCAGAGGGGTCATGGCAGTCAAGAGGGGTGCCTTTGCTCATGCTGTTGCTAAAGCGTTTACGTTGGTGGCACTATTAAAGTTTAGGGTAAGAAAAGCTGATGATGTTATAACAATGTAGGTGACTAGGGCGACAAAGGTTAAGGAAGGGGCAAATTGGATGATAATAATTATTCATCCAAGGTGGGCAATAGAGGAGTAAGCAAGGATTTTACGAAGCTGGGTTTGATTTAGGCCTCCCCACCCCCCGACAAGTGTGGAAGTAAGACCAAGTAGGGCAAGTAGCTCTTGATTCGCAGCGGGAATTTGAAGAAGGAGTGCGAAGGGTGCAAGCTTTTGCCAGGTGGAGAGAATAAGGCCCGTAGTTAGGTCGAGGCCTTGGAGCACCTCTGGCAGTCATGTGTGCAGGGGGGCAATTCCAATCTTAAGCGAGAGGGCTAAAATTATTATGGTCGTGGGGATTGGGTGGGTTATATTTTGAATCTCTCATTGGCCCGTTAGCCATGCATTTGTCACACTGGCAAACAACAATGTAGCTGCTGCAGTTGCTTGTGTCAAAAAGTATTTGGTGGTGGCTTCGATTGCTCGGGGGTGGTTTTGATGTGTTATCAGGGGAATAATAGCTAGAGTACTAATCTCCAAGCCTATTCACGCGAGCAGCCAGTGTGAGCTAGATATAGTGATAGTAGTGCCCAAGACTAGGCCAAAAAAAAGAAAGGTTAAAATATAAGGGTTCATTAGCAAAGGAAGGGGTTTAACCAACATGTTTGGGGTATGGGCCCAAAAGCTTAGTTAGCTGACTTTACTAGGAAGTGGTGTAGTGGAAGCACTAAGAGTTTTGATCTCTTCAGGTAGGGTTCGAACCCCTTCTTTCTAAGGAGGCGGGGGGACTCTAACCCCCATAATTCACTCTATCAAAGTGGTCCTTTGGTTCAGGCACGGCTCCAAAGCTATAGCTGGGGGGGTAGGCCCGCAAGTGCTAGGGGGAGCGAAAAATGTCAGATGATAAGGGACAGGGTTAGGGGCAGAAAATTTTTTCAGATAAGGTGCATAAGCTGGTCATAGCGAAAGCGGGGGTATGAAGCTCGTACTCAAAGAAAAAGGACCGACAATAGAGCTGCTTTAGCTATTAGGTTAACAGATGTCAGTTCGGGGAAATGTGGCAAATGATAGGCCCCTAAAAAAAGAGCAGCAGAAAGGGTGTTTATAAAAAGAATGTTGGCATATTCAGCTAAGAAAAAAAGAGCAAAAGGCCCTCCGGCGTATTCTACATTGAAACCCGAAACTAGCTCCGACTCCCCCTCGGTGAGGTCGAAAGGGGCCCGATTGGTCTCGGCTAGGGTAGAAATGTACCACATGGCTGCGAGGGGCCACGCCGGGAGGAGAAGTCAAATGCTTTCTTGGGCGACGCTAAATGTCTGGAGCGTAAAACCCCCTGTAAAGACGATAGTGCTCAATAAAATGAGCCCAAGGCTAACCTCATACGAGATTGTCTGCGCAACTGCTCGGAGAGCTCCGATCAAGGCATATTTGGAGTTGGAGGCTCAACCCGAGCCCAAAATCGAATACACTGCAAGGCTAGAAAGAGCAAGGATAAAGAGAATGCTTAGGTTGAGATCAGTAACAGGGTGGGGGAGGGGGAGGGGGGCTCAAAGTGTGAGGGCCAATGTAAGAGCAAGTATTGGGGCAAGTAGAAACAAGAAGGGGGAAGAGGTAGAGGGTCGGACGGGCTCTTTAATAAAAAGCTTAACGCCATCTGCGATGGGTTGCAGGAGGCCATAGGGACCCACGACATTAGGGCCCTTCCGAAGTTGTATGTAGCCCAAAACTTTTCGTTCAAGGAGGGTGAGAAAAGCAACAGCTAAAAGAACAGGCACAATATATGCAAGGGGGTTCAAAATGTGCGTAAAAATTGATGAAAGCATAGTTAAGAAGAGGACTTGAACCTCTGTCTAAAGGGCTTAGGTCTATTGCACTGTCCGGGCTCTGCCACCTTAACTTGCCTTTTTCTCAGGCAGGGCTGTGTGCCCCTTTACCTATTTTAGTTGATTACATTAGGTAGGGGTGAGGCTTACCTGAAGCATGGGCCTCTCCTTTTCGGTCCTTTCGTACTAGAAAAGAATACTCATAGATAGAAACTGACCTGGATTTCTCCGGTCTGAACTCAGATCACGTAGGACTTTAATCGTTGAACAAACGAACCCTTAATAGCGGCTGCACCATTAGGATGTCCTGATCCAACATCGAGGTCGTAAACCCCCTTGTCGATATGGGCTCTAAAAGGGGATTGCGCTGTTATCCCTAGGGTAACTCGGTCCGTTGATCGGCTTTGCCGGATCTTGAAGGTCAGATATTCTGTTAGCTAGAGCTGTGGCTCTGGCTTTAGGGGGGAGGGCCCCATTCCACGTGGGGGATGTTTGTTTCCCCATGGTCGCCCCAACCAAAAACAAAAGGGCAGAGGCCACTTGGTTAATTCCGTTCATCCAGGTGTTTTACATGGGCTGCCATTGTGTTTGAAGCTCCATAGGGTCTTCTCGTCTTATGCTTATATCCCCGCTTCTGCACGGGGAGATCAATTTCATTGACTCGAAAAAGGAGACAGCTTAGCCCTCGTTATGCCATTCATACAGGTCCTCATTTAAAAGACAAGTGATTACGCTACCTTTGCACGGTCAAAATACCGCGGCCGTTAAACTATTAAGTCACAGGGCAGGCGGGACCTCTTATACGCTTGTTGCAAGAGGCGATGTTTTTGGTAAACAGGCGAGGCCAGTGTTTGCCGAGTTCCTTCTTTCTCTTTTAGTCTTTCCTTAAACACACCTGTGTTGGGCTAACGCTTAGTGTTGGGGGAGTTTCTAGATTACTATTGGCTTTCCCAGGCCCCTCTTTTGTTGGGGGCGTTAATTCTCAGCGCGGGTTCGTTCTGAGGTAAACAAGTGTTTAGGAGAGGGGCAACCTCTTATTACTCATCTTAGCAGTGTCTCTTTCATAGGTGCATGAAAAGGCCTACTATTATTAAAGGGGTTTAAGATAGGGTTGTTGGTATTAGGGAAGGAAAAGAACTTGAGCTTTAACGCTTTCTGCATGGGTGGCTGCTTTTAGGCCCACCAAGGTAGTCTGCCTAAGATATTTTAATCTTTAACCTGCTAAATAAAGTTGTGTCTTTTTTCGAGGGGGCTGTTCCCCCTTCGAATAACTCTTAAGCCTTCTTTGTGTCTCGGGTAAGTATGTGCAGGAGGGAGGAAAGAAGGGTAAAGGCTGAACTTCTATTCATTTCGTAGGCAACCAGCTATAACTAAGCTCGGTAGGTTTATCACCTCTACTCAAAGATCTTCCCACTCTTTTGCAACAGAGACGGGTTTGCCCTAAGATAGGCTGTCTTGGAGTAGCTCGCTAAGTTTCGGGGGCTCAAACTAAAAGGCATTTTGCTTGAGTGTTACTAGCTAAGTCATGATGCAAAAGGTACGAGGGAAATTCTCTGCTTTTTGCCTCTTAACTGGGTTTTTCACTTCTCTTTCAGCGTTCCCTTGCGGTACTTTCTCTATAGCGCCATGTGTCCTTTTCTATCACCTATACTGAGGAGGGAAAATGGTTTGTTTATCATTTGTTGTACGTGAGGGGTTATTAATGGTGTTTGTTGTTTTTGGGGGGGAGGGGCTAGCTATTAGGAGGTACTCAGTGCGACCCGGGTTGCACGGGCATCTTCTCGGTGTAAGGGAGATGCTATACTATTTTAGCTACGCTCTGATTTTTCCAAGTGCACCTTCCGGTACACTTACCATGTTACGACTTGCCTCCCCTTTATTTAAAGATGTATTTATTTATGTTTAAGTTTATTTTTGGGGAGAGTGACGGGCGGTGTGTGCGCGCTTCAGGGCCAGTTTCAGGGGAGCACTCTGTTCTCTCCTTACTGCTAAATCCTCCTTTTAATGTCTATTTCAAGGCATTGTTCGTGTGCACTGTATCAGTGAATGTAGCCCATTTCTTCCCCTCTCGTACGCTACACCTCGACCTGACGTTTTAGGTTGTACCAATTAAGCTCACTGTAGTTCCTTCACAGGGTAAGCTGACGACGGCGGTATATAGGCGGGATTAACAAGAGAGGGTGAGGTTTAACGGGGGTTATCGGTTCTAGAACAGGCTCCTCTAGGGGGGTCTAAAGCACCGCCAAGTCCTTTGGGTTTTAAGCTGGGGCTCGTAGTACCCTGGCAAGCGAAAGGTGTAAATGCATCACTTGTGTTTAAGGCTAGGCATAGTGGGGTATCTAATCCCAGTTTGTCCCCTAGCTTTCGTGGATTAACATTGTTTAAAGCCACTTTCGTGGAAGTACTTCCTGTCTTCATGTGAGTATAACAGCTCTGAAGATGTTTAGCTTTAGTGTGTAAAGGCGCCAACCACATTTTACGCCGGCATTTGTCAACTTGGGCCTCTCGTATAACCGCGGTGGCTGGCACGAGTTTTACCGGCCCTCTTGGTTTTAACTAAGTCAAGTTTTCACTTATTGCTTAATGTCTATTACTGCTGAGTTCCCGTGGGGGTGTGGCTAAGCAAGGCGTTGTGGGCTAACAAGGTTGTGCCTAATACCTGCTCCTTTTTTTCTGATAAGAAAAGATATAGGGCATTCTCACAGGGTTGCGGATACTTGCATGTATAAATATAACCAAAGCTGATAGTAAAGTCAGGACCAAGCTTTTGTGCTTACGAGGCTTTCTAGGGCCCATCTTAACATCTTCAGTGTTATGCTTTAGTTAAGCTACGTTAGC